GTCCAATCATTGATCGCGAAAATTTCTACAATAAATTGGGTAGGTCGCTAGTATAGTTCCCTAGCCACGATTCTGCTATTTGCTGGAATAATCTAGAAATAATATAGGATGAATCTTCCCGATGGTTAGAAATAGAAAGATAAAATACGATTTTCAATACTTTGCTTATGTACAACTACAAAGTACCAAGCATTCTAATTGGATTAGATTAATATCAATGGATCCTTTATCAGTCATTCATTGAATGATAAATAACTACAAGTGACGGAGACAGACGATTTAAATAACGGAAAATCCAATATTTAAAAATTGTATCGAGAATGACTGGGAAGGTGGAAACAAGACCAGATATAATTTGATCATTATGAACAAACCCAAAATCTTTATAGATAGAGCCAATAATTAATTCCCAACCGCGGGGTGAATGGAATCCGATACATAAATCAGTTAATAAAAGAATAGAAAAAGCTTTTACTGTGTCACTTACGTTATATAGGAATTCCTGAGCCCAAGAGTTAAGAATAACAAGTTTTTCATTACCCAAAATTGAATACCCGCTTAGAATAATAAAACAGATGATATTTGTTGAGAAGTGCAAAATCGTATGGATACGATTCTCATTTTGCATCTTGATTAATTGGATCGTTTCTTTATGGATTCCTATCCCAAACTCTTCGAGATGTGTTTCCGAGTATTCCTTGATCATTTCGTCCAAGAAGAGGAGTTCCTCTAATTCTATGAATTTTTCTAGAAGACTCTTTTCTTGAATAGTATTCAAGAAAATTTCGGATTGCCCAGTATTCCACCAATTAGTAACCCAAGATTCCAGACATTTATTAACTGAGAAAGAAATCCACCAGGGCAAAAATATTATATATGCAAGATAGAAAAGAGGGGTGAATGCTTTCTTTTTTGCCATTTTTTCATCTGTGAATTGTTAATCAACCCATCCGTACACTCTATGCGATCGAATATTTCTTACACACATGAGTTTTATACAAGGTATCGAACTTATGAATCTATTTTCTTTGTAATTTTGTGGTTAGTCTTTGAATCTAGAAAGAATACAGAAATAGGCTAAGAATTCACTTCGAATGAAGAAATTGAGAATATTGTTTCCTGATATCTCAATTGGTCAAATTCAAAATCAAGTGTCTCCTTTCGATGAATGATCGAAAGAACCACTTTAAGTAATGAATATTGTTCAGATTTTGAGAAGAAAGAACTCCCTTGCTATCAAAATATCCAATATTTCGAAAAAATTTCACTAATTACCCATAGTCAGGAATAGAATAATTGAGGGAAAGATATTACGATGATAAAAAAAAATGACTGGCAAAAGATAAATTGGCTAGTTCTCATTATTTAATTAAGAAATCCAATTGTTGGTCATTAAAGAATACAAAAGAAAGAATTTCCAATTTACAAGATATGATCTATCTGGATCTAAAGTGTCAATTCCAACAAATATTGAACTAAAAAAAATTTCTTGATTTCGAAATGGTTTGCCATCTGAGATGAATCTATTATTTCGATTTGTTATTTGTTATTGAATTGCGTGGGTTTACATACGCATAAAGACCATAAAAAGAGTTTCGTTTTATGGTTCTTTCATATACGTTTTCTTTAATTGAATGAACGTTCTGATTCTCAATTTCTCAAAATACTTCAATTGGTACACGCAAGAAATAGGCTAATTCAGCAGCCTTTTGTTCAATTTCTCGTGGAGTCAAATTCTCATCAGTACGGGTTAAGGGAATGGACCCCTGGCCTCGGATGTCCATATAAAGAACACGACGAGCATAAATACCCTCTTTAACTTCTATTCTAACGGACTGAATATCTTTTATAAGGAATCGGAGGAATATGCGACGATTTTTTCCCGGAAATCCCCAACGAAAAATACAGACTATTCCTTCCTTTATATCGAATCGATCATAACCACTACCTACATTCCAGGAAATTGTGCACCACAAATAAGAGCTAATAAAGAGACCCGCAATTCCGTAGAAAGACATCACGATTCCTTGTGGAAAAAAAATGATTTGCTGAGGCGGAAAAAAAGATATCAAATTTCTACCAAGATAACTGGAAGTTCCAACTAATAAGAAGCCTAATGAACCTAAAAAAAGGATAAAGGCCCAGCAGAAATTACTTATTTTTCGAGACCCCGTTATAAGTTCTATCCATATATGTTCTGATCGCCAAGTCATACTTTACCCGATTGCATTTTATTAGAATTGAGATAATACCCCATAGAAATTTGACTTTACTTTTTTGTTTCCGAAGTAACTCTCATCAACTAGCACTAGTTTGAGGTGAACTAGCACTAGTTTGATGTCAACCTTTAGGAGTAATTCATCAAATTGGTTAAATCTAAAATAATAACATACTCTTTATTTAATACGATCCCACTATACATATCGATATACATAGAGATTAACCGACTACATTTCAGCCATCCAGTGATCCTGATCTATTTGAAAATTACTAGAATGGATATATCCATATATCATGTTTCTGCAGGCATAAGAGTTTTTTCCTTTATGTTCGGTAGAAATCACATGTTATACTCTATTCCAATAAATAGATATCCGTGTTATGATACAAGTCCACGTTTTCAAAAAAAAATGGATGAGATTGGGTCCCAGCGTATCTAAACAATCTTGTTTTTTTGAACATGAATAAATAAAGAAGCCATTGCAATTGCCGGAAAGACTAGGCCTACTAACGGCACAAAAATAGATGGAAGGTTCAAATTTGTCATAGAAGGGGTACCTCGATTTACTATATTGTATCTGTTATTATGTTATTATATAAATAAAGATATCTTGTAATAATTAAATAATTATAATTAAATTAAGAATTTGAATTCTAATTAGATAATATTTATTATTAATAGAATTTGAAGAATTTGAAATTCTTAGTATAGATCTAAGTATCTATATATCTAAATCTAACTGAGTACGTATAATAAGAATAAGTGCAAAGAATGTAGAACTAAATAAATGGACTTATTCATCTCTTACATGAGAAAGATATGTATCATAATAAACTTTATTATTCATTTCTTTGTCTTTTGTTCTTGTCTTCTAATTTTCTAAAAATAGATAAAGAGATTATCGAAAGATTCGTTCGAATCCGACCCAACATGAATTTTTAGCTAAAATGGTTTTTAGGGAGATAGAGAAAGATACAAAACTCTATTATCTATATTTTAATTTCAAATTATATACCTAAGACAAGAAGAAATTCGTTTTATTTTCCTAATTTCACGAAAGGAAGAACTCACTCTTGGTGATAAAGGCTTCTTGATTCGTAATCAGGAATATAGGTCAAAAAAGAGTTATCCTCAACTTTAGTTTTGATTCTTTCTACAATTAGATCTTCTATCACCAAAGAAAGGGCCATTATTATCTTATTTACTTTATCTTATTTACTTTGATTCCGATAAACTAACTACTTTTTTGCTACAAACACAAATAAAATAAAATAATGGCCTTAGTGCTCTACTTGATTTTGCTTGACTTTTGATTCAAAGGAAAAAAGGCGTGGAGCTTAAATAACTCACTCAGAACGCTTTTTAAAAGATTACGTGGTACAATTAGGTCGAATAAACCCTTCTGGAATAAGTATTCAGCTACTTGTGAACCTTCGGGTACTGTTTTATTCAATGTTTGTTCAATTACTCTTTTACCTGCAAATGCAATGTAGGCATTGGGTTCGGCAATAATGATATCCCCCAACATACCAAAACTAGCTGTCACTCCACCAGTTGTCGGAGATGTAAGGATTGATACATAAAATAATTTTTTATTTAATTGATAATCATATAAAGCAGACGATATTTTAGCCATTTGCATCAAGCTCAAACTTCCTTCCTGCATGCGCGCCCCCCCAGAAGCACACACTATAATAAGAGGTAAAATTTGATTGGCAGCGTGTTCAATCAAACGGGTGATTTTCTCTCCGACTACGGATCCCATACTACCCCCCATAAACTGAAAATCCATAACCCCAATTGCTACGGGAATGCCGTTTATTTGGCCTATGCCTGTTTGAACAGCCTCGGTTAATCCTGTCTTTCTTTGATAAGAATCAATACGATCTTTATAAGGCTCCTCTTCCGAATGAAATTCAATGGGATCCAGAGAGACCATGTCTTCATCCATAGGATCCCAAGTACCCGGATCGACCAAAAGTTCAATTCTATCCGAACTACTCATTTTCAAATGATATCCACATTGTTCACAAATATTCATTTTTGATTTAAAAAATTTCTTATAATTTAATCCATAACAATTCTCGCATTGAACCCACAAATGCCTGTATTTTTGAGTTACCTCGAGATCATTAGAACTTTCTCTTATAGTTAAATCACTGCCATTAGTTAAATCACTGCCAATAGTTAAATCACTGCCAATAGTTAAATCACTGCCATTAGAACTTTCTCTTATAGTTAAATCACTGCCCTTTGTGCGAGTTTGTATACTGGAACCCTCGTTTTCACTACTATTTTTACTTTCACCACCACAAACGGCCCTATAAATGTAACTGTCACTGTAATTCTCACTACCACTTATAATGGAAGTATCTATACAGATTTGAGACTGAAGATAATTATCAATGCAACTATTAATGTGATTATTCCAACTATATTGAGTATCATACATGTAAGAATTATAGTAGGGATCTTCGCCCCTAAATCCATTATTCAGATAACTCGAGTTTCGATAACTATAAAAAGAACTTTCTAGTTCACTCAGAAAAGAATGATCGTTGTCAATCTCAAAAATCTGATTTTCAATATCAAAATAGATGGAATAACTGTCTCCATTCCTATCACTAACTACAAAAGTGTCATCAGAGATGAAATTCCGAATGTCTTTAACGCCGAATAAATAATCAACATTACTGCAACTAGGAATGTTTTTCACTTTTCGATTTGGATCTTCACTGGTATTTTCAATAGGACCAAGACTGCCCATTGATTTATTTAG